ATCACCACATCGTTGCCGAGAATGGCATAGCGATCAAACTAGTGACTGTCTACGGCTTATGCCTTCACTCGGGGGAGAGCACCCATCCAAAAAAAAAGCAGAAAAGTGAAGAAGTGACGTCCAAACCCTCGGATGGACCTAAACTAGACTCAGTCCGAGCTCCTGCAAGAGGGTCCAAAGTAGAGTGGCATGGAATCGGCCGGAAAAGACAGATCTGAGAATTGCGTATATTGAGTGAGATGCCGCTTCAAAGATGCTGCTTACCTAGGATGGTGTGCTTTTCGCTCCTTTGGCTTTCTTTCTCCCGGAGACCATGCCATTCCTCGACACCGACCTTCAAAGTCAGATGAGGAGCTGGCTTCCCTCAAAGTAGCTCTGGCTGACTTGCCCGTTCCGCTTCTCTCCCGCTTTTGGGCGGTTCTTCCTCCAGCAGCCTATTCTTTCACAGCTTCTATGCCAAGGGCTTCTTTATTATATAATTATCTTATGCATGCAAGATGTATTGGGGTCACATAAAATTTATTATTATTATGTTTTTATTATGAAAATAAAAAGCGCTCTTAGTTCAGTTCGGTAGAACGCGGGTCTCCAAAACCCGATGTCGTAGGTTCAAATCCTACAGAGCGTGATTCCATTCTTGTTAGATCGAGAATGACAATGAAATAATTGAACAGCAGTCTAAAGTCTGAATTTGACCTCCAGTTTGTTTTTTAGGGTTAATACAAAGAAATAGGAGGTCAATAAACAAAAGAGATGTTAATTAATCAAAGGTCCAAAAGCGGAGGCAGTTCCAGTCCTTGTCGCAGCGCAGTAGTGAGTAGGTGATCCAACACCAGAGATAAAAGACGCAGCAGATTCATATACTGACCTTAGTTATATAGATCGTTTACCTAGGTACAGAATGAGACCCGCTAGTGAGGTCCATATCGGTAATAGAAAGACCTGCCACCAAAAGCATTCCGATGGAGCAGAAGTAGACCCTTCCCCCGCCATAATAGCACCACCTAGCTTCGCTGCATCGGGATAGTAGTAGCACATATCTTTTTCTAGTGATCGAAATAGGGATAATTAAACCAATGATAGAGTTGACCTAGCCTAGCGACATCCATCCCTTGTCTCCGACCGGGAGATAGAGACTACTTCATGCGCAACTTCAACATCTCCTGCCAAGGGGTAGGCCTTTTTTTTTCAAGACCCCCTTTCGGAAAACGCATTGGCTTTCACTCAAGTTCGAGATCCATTAAATAAAGCAAAAAATGCACGTTACAGACGAAAGGTAGATGTTCATTGGCGAATAAAGAGAATGCAAGCTATGCAAAAACGGATTTCACTCATTTTCTTAGCCGGAATGTGCCCTCAATCTCTTTCTGACACAGGGCTGAGCGCTCTAGAAGCGAAATAATTACCCTCGCGGGGTTGATGAACCTGCCTTTTTGGTTGGCGTGGGGTGAAAGACCTCGCAGCGGAAACGAAAGAAGGACCTGTACTGCTTAGAGGGAGTTCACTTGCTTTCTTAATGCGTTCGTGTCCCTCATCCTAGCAGCTGAATTGCCGACTAGACCTAGCAGCGGAAAGGCCGCTATTCCTGCTGACTAGCTTATCGCGAACTATGCTACGCTCCGTTCGCTTGCTTGCTACTCACTGTAATTCACATTCACTGGCTTAAGAGCTAATGAATGCGGAGTTACAGTTGGTCCTTACTATAACAAGTAAGTAAACCACCTTTGAATGCTCGTGCATTCAAAGAAGAGAAGAGAAATCAGTAAATCAGGACAGGAACAGTATCCGGCAGTCAGGTACAAGCAAGTAAGAGAAGAAGGAATGGCGGGGCGAAAGAGCTACCTGGAAGCTAGTTACGGTTGTGCAAAGAATATGAAGGAAAGTGGTACCCTATTAGTTCAGTCAGTCAGTTACAAGTGAGAAGAAGGATATCAGGTTCCAAAGACTCATCACAAATATCGTAGGTGATATCCGAAAGCGCTGATGTTAGGATTAAGGAAGTAGACTAGAATCTCGGAACCAAGCTCAACGCGGCATGTTCCGGTACTGCCAATACAATCTTGTCCAGAAATTATGAATTAGGACTGTAAGTAAGTGATCAGTAAGGAGAAGCTATCCTAAAGAAAGAAAAAGAAAAAAAGCTTTCTGTTGCTTGTAGTTTTTTTTTCCTTTTTATTGGGTTGGTGTTCAGTGTACCGTGGGTACAAGATCGAAAAGAATGCATTGGATGGATGCCCGGGCATTGAGAAGGAAGGACGCTTTCAGAGGCGAAAGGCCATGGACTGAGACCGTCCTACTAGGAAAAAGATTCTATATCCCATACGTGTTAACAAGCGTACTACTGGCTTTGAACCGGATTGCTACTCCTTCGCTTGGAAGACCTAATGAATTCCTACTGGCTGAATGGCATTCCTACTATCACTAACGGACTAAAAGCATAACTTCTTAGCTGGCTTACTACTTTATGGCGTACTTCCGGGACTATCGCACATGACAGGAGCTGGTTTGCTAGCTTATTATTGGACTTATTTCCGGGTAAACAAGTCCGGGCTTGCAATAGAGCTGGCTATACTTGTTATGAAATGGGAAGGAGGGAACTAGGCCTACTTACTAAACTCTACCTCCACTACGGTATAGCTTCAACTGGATTCCCCACTATACACTACAAGAAGGGTATTGGCCTTTCCCGAAACAAAGGCACTTGCTGGCATGAAAACTTCCGCTCGTACATACTTTTATTCTCGTTTCAACTTCAACCGCTATCTATAACATCTAAAAAAGCTGCTAAAGCCCTACTCGCATAAGCAATCTTCCTAGCTTTACGGGTCAAAAAAAAAAACCATTAATTAAGGGCTATGGAAAGAGACGCTTCCTTGCTTCAGGGACTCTCGAAAACGAATTGGGACTGAGACTTTTTTCGAACATCAATAGCGCTCGTGGGCTGGCTTGGTTGGTCTTCTCTCGTTCGGGACCATACTATCGCTGGGACAGACGTTGAAGGATACACAAGGACGGGCTTTGAAGCGAGAGGCTTGATTGATTAGAAATGTTAAGCAATGAATAGGATAAAACTCTATTTTGATCGAGCCCACTTCTTTCAATTCCCTACTTTTGCTTACTTGAGATGAGAGCTTGAATCAACAATAACTAGAACTGGGAAAGGATGAATCTAAGAAGATTTCATCGAACCTTACAAATGGAATAAGCTACTAGAACTTTGTCTGTCAAAGGAAAATAAAATAGAATCATACCTTAGTTCAGAATATCCCTACTCGTATGTAGGAGGAGCTACTGCCTTCCTTCCAATCGGTTCTAAGAGCAAAGGAAACGATAAAGGTGAACTTTCATTGGTGCTTCCCCTACACGTATACTGGAGCGAGAGCGGGCGCTAGATTTCGAACAGGATTGACTGACTCACTCGCTGGGACTGAAACTGGTCTAGAATAGTTTGGAGGGGGGGGGGAGGTTACTTTTCTTTTCAGGCTAAAGCTTTAAGGGGCTTTTTATAGGGATTCAAGCTTGCGAAATGCCTTATCATTCTTACTCTTGAGTAAAACTGGCTTTGGACACAGGTGCGAAGCAAGTCTATGCAGAAAGGATAGGAAAAAGCTCTATACGATACACGAGTAGTTGGTGGAATACGAGTAAGGACTTTGTTTGCCCAAGTCCCTTGCTTGAAGGACTATCGCACTTTTAGTGGTACTGAGACTGTCCCTACCACTACCTTTTATCAAGCGGGTTTACAAGAGTTCTGGCTTTCCCAACTGGACAACTTCTGGGGAATCTAATTTCTTTCGCACCCCCTATTATATGCGGTCCTAACTTTGCTACTCTTACTTCCACTAGAAAGAGAACTTCTGCTCGTAACATACCTTCCCTTATGATATGATCTTACTTCTTGAAGCGAGCTACTTTAACTGCCAAAGGGGCGGAGCAACTCGAGTTAGACGAGAGGCGGGGATGTTTATTTCAAGCTGGATGAAAGTGGACCACTGATAGAAAGGTCTTATAAAACGTCTGAACCGCCTTATTAAATTAATTATTAATTAGTAGGGTTTTAGTATCCGCCCTTACTCTATCTTTGAAGTGGCTATCGAACCTTTCCGTAGGGAACAGGGGCTTTCTGCCTGGCCGCTGATGCTTGTAAATACTTTCTTCCGACTTTGGGAAGAGGCTATCGGCACTGGCGTTACACGCGTACAAAGAACTCGTTGAAACCTCGCTACTGGATTGAGGAAGAGGCAAGAAACTTGAGCTATACCTCCTTTCTTGTCCTTCCTTCCCTGTGGTTGACTGGTTTTTCTTCCTTTTTCCATACTTCAGGAGGAAGAGATCGCCGGGTTCAACTTCCACTGGTGATGGCGATTCCTTCTTGAAAACAGTATATTCAGTTGAATCTTCATATTATAATAATAACATCGAATCAATTCCTATTCGAAAAGAAGATTTCATCATACCTGGCTTTCCTAACCTTACAACTGGCACTGAGACTAAACTTTATCAAGCTGGAAATAGGGAACTCCTTTTTGGAACTGCCTTTGATCTTAGGCTCGCAGCTAGTAGGTGCGTACCCTTGAACCTAGCATTCTTTTGGGGCACAGGCATTGAAAGACGGCTTTCGGAATAGGCTTTTTGGTACTAGCTTGAGGAAGAGAAGGTATTTACTATAAAAGTAATTTAGTTAAGTAATGGCTTGTGCTAAAGGAACTGAGGGATGCCACGATCTTTAGTATTTCTGCTATCCCAAAGAGCGGGGAAGCCTAGAAGGAAGGGATTGAGCTTGAAGGCTTTCACGGATTGATGCCGAGACTAGATTCGAAACTAGACTTGGGCTTGGGTAAGGCCAGGTATTCAGTGTCTGGTTCGATAGGACCAGGAAGAAGAAGGTTTGGCAAGTGAAGGGGAATTCCGCTATAAGAGAAAGAGTGCCTCGAGAATAGGCTTTGAGCGAGAATCCGATTCAACTCGTTCTTTTTGGGTTTGGTACTTCGGCCACAGGA